GAAACAAGATGATTTTGATTCTTGTTTTTTAACAGTTTCAGGAATGGAAATGGAATATCCTTTTGGTCCTCCTCGAAAAACACCTTCCTTTTTTGAACCCATTTTTAAAGATATAGACTTTAAAGTCGAACTCAGAAAATTGAATTTTAGAGTTCGAAGATTTTTAAAAAAAATAAAAAAGAAAGAAACAAAAGCATTTTTATTTGTAAAACGAATAATAAAACAACTTTTCAAAGGAAAGACAATTCCATTTTTTATACCGAGAGAAATATATGAATCAAGTGAAACTAAAAAAGAAAAGGATTCTATAATCAGCAATCAGATAATTAATGAATCAGTTAGTCAAATTCGATCTACAGGTTGGACAAATTATTCAGAGGCGGAAGAAGAAATGCAAAATAGGATTGATAGAAGAAGCACAATCAGAAATCAAATAGAAATAATGAAAAAAGAGAAAAAAAAAGAAAGGCCAGGAATAAAAAAAAATCAAAATAATAATGGAGAATCACCGACAAAAATTGGGAAAATATTTAAAAGAAAAAATATTCAATTAATAGTTAAATTTTTCATTGAAAAAATATACATAGATATCTTTCTATGTATCATTAATATGCGCAGAATCGCTCTACAACTTTTTATCGCATCAACAAAAAAAATTCTTGATAAATACATTTACAATAACGAAACAAATCAAGAAAGCATTAATAAAACAAAACAAAATAAAGTCAATTTTATTTTGCCTATGACTATAAAAAGGGCTTTTGATAATCTTAGAAATAGTAAGGGGAAGCCCCATATTGACTTATCTTACTTGTCACAAAACTATGTATTTTTTAAATTATCACAAAGCCAAGTTATTAACTTCAATAAGTTAAGATCTATTCTTCAATATAATCGACCGTCTTTTTTTCTTAAGACTGAAATAAAGGATTTTTTTGGAAGACAAGGAATATTTCATTCCGAATTAAGACATAAGAAACTTCCAAATTATGGAATGAATCCATGGAAAAACTGGTTAAGAGGTGATTATCAATACGATTTATCTCAGATTACATGGTGTAGATTAGTCCCACAAAAATGGAGAAATGGAATCAATCAATCCCATACGTCTGAAAATAAAGATTTAAACAAATGGTATTCCTATGAAAAAGACCAATTAGTTGATTACAAAAAAAAACAAAATTCGAAAGTATATTTATTTGAAAATAAAGAGGAGAATTTTCAAAAAAACTATAGATATGATCTTTTATCATATAAATATATTCATTCTGAAACTAAGAAGAACTCCTATATTTATAGATCATCATTAGAAACAAATAAGAACCAAGAAAATTCCACCAGAAATAAAGAAACATTTTTTAACATACTCAAGAATATTTCTATCAATAATTATCTAGGAAAAAGTTATAGTTATATTATATATATGGAAAAAAATCCAGATAGAAAATATTTGGTTTGTAAAATTAAAAAAAATATTAAGGCTAAACCTAAACCTAATAAGGACCAAAAAATTGATAAAATTCATAATGATGGTCTTTTTTATCTTCCGATTCATTCAAATTCCGAAATCAATTACAAATACAAAAGGGTCCTTTTTGATTGGATGGTAATGTTTTTTGATTGGATGGGAATGAATGAAAAAATCTTAATGTTAAATCGATTCACATCGACTCCGAAAGTTGTTTTCTTTCCAGAGTTTGTGATACTTTATGATAAATATAAAAAGAAACCTTGGTTTATCCCAAGCAAATTACTTCTTTTTAATTTGAATATAAATCCAAATTTTAGTGAAAATAAAAATATCAATGTAAAGGAAGAAGAGGATGAGGATGTAAAGGAAGAAGAGGATGAGTATTTTTTTGGAAAGCAAGTTGGAAAGCAAGAAAACGATGAGGATTTTTTAAATTTTAGCCCATCAAATTCAAAACAATATTTTAAATTAAAGAATCAAAACAATATTGAAGAATCTTTTTTACAACCGATCCGAAAACTAAGAATCGTCCTTAAAGGAGATTTTCCCTTGCAATTACAATGGAATGGACGTGTGAATAAATTGAATCAAAAAATGATAGATAATATCCCGGCATACGGTCTCCTGCTTAACCTGATAAAAGTAAGAAAAATTGTTCTATCCAATATTAAAAGGAAAGAAATGAATCTGGATATAATGATTGAGCGTTTGGATCTTACAGAATTAATCAAAAATAGAATATTAATTATGGAACGTACCCGTCTATCTGTAAAAAATGACGGACAGTTTTTTATGTATCAAATCATAGGTATTTCATTGGTTCATAAAAATAAGCATCAAAGTAATCAAAAATACCGAAAACCAAAAAATGTTACTAAGAATAATTTTGATGAATCCATTCCAAGACATAAAAGAAAAACTCTAAATAGAGACAAAAAGATTTATGATTTGCTTGTTCCTGAAAAAATTTTATCGTCTAGACGTCGTAGAGAATTGAGAATTCTAATTTCTTTCAATTTGAATTTAACGACTAGGAATGGTGTGCATAGAAATACAGTATTTTGCAAGGAAAACAAGATAAAAAACTGGAGTCAATTTTTGGATGAAAGTAAACATTTTGACAGAAAAAAAAATGAATTAATGAAATTAAAGTTCTTTTTTTGGCCTAATTATCGATTAGAAGATTTAGCTTGTATGAATCGCTATTGGTTTGATACCAATAATGGGAGCCGCTTGAGTATGTTAAGGATATATATGTATCCATGATTTAAAATTTTGAGTTTCCTATATATTATCTTGTTCTATCAATCATATTTTTCATTTGTTCTTCTGTCCGGCATCTGTATATATTGATGTTATATGCAAGCAACCAGATGGACATATGCGCTGTCTTACACCCCAGTCTAGTATACTGCAATACTAAGCAAATGACGTAGGAAATGGCGTATCCATTAAAGCTATAAATTAATCAACAGAATCTTCGTAGTAAACTATTTGGTAGCGTCTTTTTCTATCACTATCCAAATTAACTCCAAAATCGGATTGATTAATCTTAATTGATAAAACCCGGAGTCTATAAATAAATTATGATTATTGTGTATACTACATTAAAATTTCTGACATTATTATTACTGATCAATAAAATAAATATCTGTAAAAAGGGGAGTGTGAAATTCTTTTATGGTAAAAAATTCATTTATTTCAATTATTTTGCAAGAACAAGAAGAAAACAAAGAAAACAGAGGATCTGTTGAATTTCAAGTAGTTAGTTTCACCAATAAGATACGGAGACTTACTTCACATTTGGAATTGCACAAAAAAGACTATTTATCTCAGAGAGGTCTGCGGAAAATTCTGGGAAAACGTCAACGGTTGCTGGCTTATTTATCAAAAAAAAATAGAGCGCGTTATAAAGAATTAATAGGACAGTTGGATATTCGAGAGAGAAAAACTCGTTAATTTGAAGAGTTAGTTTGAATTATTCGCTTAAAGTTTGATGAACTTCTTTTCGCTTTCAGCAATTCATGGAAGAATGAATCAGGAAAAACCTATGACTGTACCATCTACAAGAAAAGACTTCATGATAGTCAATATGGGACCTCACCACCCATCAATGCATGGTGTTCTTCGACTCATTGTTACTCTAGATGGTGAAGATGTTATTGACTGTGAACCAATATTGGGTTATTTACACAGAGGTATGGAAAAAATTGCGGAAAATCGAACAATTATACAATATTTGCCTTATGTAACGCGTTGGGATTATTTAGCTACTATGTTCACAGAAGCAATAACTGTAAATGCGCCAGAGCAATTAGGCAATATTCAAGTGCCTAAAAGGGCCAGTTATATCAGAGTCATTATGTTGGAGTTAAGTCGGATAGCTTCACATTTGTTATGGCTCGGCCCTTTTATGGCAGATATTGGGGCACAGACTCCTTTCTTCTATATTTTTCGAGAAAGAGAATTGATATATGACCTATTCGAAGCTGCCACCGGTATGCGAATGATGCACAATTTTTTTCGTATTGGAGGAGTCACTGCTGATTTACCTCATGGCTGGATAGATAAATGTTTGGATTTTTGCGATTATTTTTTAACAGGAATTGCTGAATATCAAAAGCTTATTACACGGAATCCCATTTTTTTAGAACGAGTTGAAGGAGTAGGCTTTATTGGTGGAGAGGAAGCAATAAATTGGGGTTTGTCGGGACCAATGTTACGAGCTTCCGGAATACAATGGGATCTTCGTAAAGTTGATCATTATGAGTGTTACGACGAATTTGATTGGGAAGTCCAATGGCAAAAAGAGGGGGATTCATTAGCTCGTTATTTAGTACGAATCAGTGAAATGACAGAATCCATAAAAATTATTCAACAGGCTCTAGAAGGAATTCCGGGAGGGCCCTATGAAAATTTAGAAATCCGTCGCTTTGATAGAGTAAAAGATAATGTATGGAATGAGTTTGACTATCGATTCATTAGTAAAAAACCCTCTCCGACTTTTGAATTGTCGAAGCAAGAACTTTATGCGAGAGTCGAAGCACCAAAGGGAGAATTGGGAATTTTTCTGATAGGAGATAAGGGTGTTTTTCCTTGGCGATATAAAATTCGCCCACCGGGGTTTATTAATTTGCAAATTCTTCCTCAGTTAGTTAAAAGAATGAAATTGGCTGATATTATGACGATACTAGGTAGTATAGATATCATTATGGGAGAAGTTGATCGTTAAAATGATAATTGATCCAACAGAAGTACAAGCTATCAATTCTTTTTCTAGATTGGAATCCTTAAAAGAGGTCTATGGGATCATATTGATGCTTATCCCTGTTTTTACTCCTATATTAGGAATCATAATAGGTGTACTAGTAATTGTTTGGTTAGAAAGAGAAATCTCTGCGGGTATACAACAACGTATTGGCCCTGAATACGCAGGACCTTTGGGAATTCTTCAAGCTCTAGCAGATGGTACCAAATTACTTTTCAAAGAGAATCTTCTTCCATCTAGAGGAGATACTCGTTTATTCAG